ACGGGCATCCTGCTTTTCTATGTTCGATCGATTTGGATGTAATTATTGAGAGTGAAGATATTATGCATAATGTCACTATTCCACCAAAAAGTTTTCTTTTAGTTCAAAATAATCAATATGTCGAATCGGAACAAGTGATTGCTGAGATTCAGGCGGGAGCATACACTTTGAATTTTAAAGAGCGGGTTCGAAAACATATCTATTCTGATTCAGAGGGAGAAATGCACTGGAGTACTGATGTGTACCATGTAACCGAATTTACATATAGTAATGTACACCTCTTGCCAAAAACAAGTCATTTATGGATATTATCGGGGGGTTCATGCAGATCTAATGTAGTTGCTTTTTCACTCTACAGGGATCAAGATCAAATAAATATTCATTCTCTTTCTCTTTATGTCGAACGAAGAGAGATTTCTAGCCTCTCGCTCTCGGTGAATAATGATCAAGCGAGACACAAATTATTTCGTTCTGATTTTTCTGCTAAAAAAGAAGTTGGAATTCGTGAGATGCCTTATTATTCGGGATTTAATAGAATCATAGGTACTGGTCATTGTAATCTCATACATCCTGCAATTCTCCACGCGAATTCGGATTTATTGGCAAAAAGGCAAAGAAATCGATTTCTTATTCCATTCCACTCGATTCAAGAACAAGAGAAAGAGCTAATGCCCCATTTAGGTATCTCGATTGAAATACCCATAGGGGGTATTTTCCGTCGAAATAGTATTCTTGCTTATTTCGACGATCCTCGATACAGAAGAAAGAGTTCCGGAATTACTAAATATGGGACTCTGGGGGCGCATTCAATCGTCAAAAAAGAGGACTTGATTGAGTATCGAGGACTCAAAAAATTTAAGACAAAATACCAAATGGAAATAGATCGCCTTTTTTTCATTCCCGAGGAAGTGCATATTTTTCCCGAATCTTCTTACCTAATGGTACGGAATAATAGTATCATTGGGGTAGATACACGAATCACTTTAAATATAAGAAGTCGAGTGGGCGGATTGGTCCGAATGGAGAGAAAAAAGGGGGGGATTGAACTAAAAATATTTTCGGGAGATATCCATTTTCCCGGAGAGATAGATAAGATATCCCGACACAGTGGTATCTTGATACCGCCAGACAGGGAAAAAAAAGAACTTAAGGAAGCTACTAAGGAATTAAAAAAATTGAAAAAATGGATCTATGTGCAACGGATCACACCTACCAAAAAAAAGTATTTTGTTTTGGTTCGACCCGTAGTCACATATGAAATAGCGGACGGTATAAATTTAGCAACACTCTTCCCCCAGGATCCCCTGCGGGAAAAGGATAATATGCAATTTCGTGTTGTCAATTATGTCCTTTATGGGAACGGCAAAGCGGCTCGGGGAATTCCTGATACAAGTATTCAATTAGTTCGGACGTGTTTAGTGTTGAATTGGGACCAAGACAAAAAAAGTTCTTCTGTCGAAGAGGTTTGTGCTTCCTTTGTTGAAGTACGTACAAATGGTCTGATGCGCGATTTCTTAAGAATCAACTTAGTAAAATCCCAAATTTCATATATCAGAAAAAGGAATCATCCGCCAGGTTCAGGATTGATCTCTGATAATGGTTCTGTTCGCACCAATAGCAATCCGTTTTATTCCGTTTTTGGCAAGGCGGGGGTTGAACAATCACTTAGCCAAAATAAAGGAACTATTCGTACGTTGTTGAATCGAAATAAGGAATGCCAATCTTTGATAATTTTGTCATCATCTAATTATTTTCGAATGGGTCCATTGAACGATGTAAAATATCCCAATGTGATAAAACAATCAATTCCAATTCAAAAGAATTCTCTAACTCCAATTAGGAATTCGTTGGGACCTTTAGGAACAGTCCTTCAAATTGCGAATTTTTATTCATTTTACTATTTAATAACTCATAATCATCGCTCGGTAACTAAATATTTGAAACTTGACAATTTAAAACAGCCTTGTCAAGTACTTAACTATTATTTAATGGATGAAAGGGGGGAAATTTATAATCCTGATACAGACAGTAAGATCATTTTGAATCCATTTAAATTGAATTGGTATTTTCTCCATCATAATTATTGTGAGGAAATGTCCCCGATAATTAGTCTTGGGCAGTTTCTTTGTGAAAATGTATGTATAACCAAAAATGGACCACACCTAAAATCGGGTCAAGTTTTAATTGTTAAAGTGAACTCTGTAATAATACGATCAGCTAAGCCTTATTTGGCTACTCCTGGAGCAACTGTTCATGGGCATTATGGGGAAATCCTTTACGAAGGGGATACATTAGTTACATTTATATATGAAAAATCGAGATCCGGTGATATAACGCAGGGTCTTCCAAAAGTGGAACAGGTGTTAGAAGTGCGTTCGCTTGATTCAATATCGATGAACCTAGAAAAGAGAGTTGAGGGTTGGAACGGGCGTATAACAAGAATTCTTGGGATTCCTTGGGGATTCTTGATTGGTGCTGAGCTAACTATAGTGCAAAGTCGTATCTCCTTGGTTAATAAGATCCAAAGGGTTTATCGATCGCAGGGGGTGCAGATCCATAATAGGCATATAGAAATTATTGTACGTCAAATAACATCAAAAGTCTTGGTTTCAGAAGATGGAATGTCTAATATTTTTTTACCCGGCGAACTGATTGGATTGTTACGAGCGGAACGAACGGGGCGCGCTTTGGAAGAAGTGATCCGTTATCGAGCTATCTTATTGGGAATAACAAGAGCATCTCTGAATACTCAAAGTTTTATATCCGAAGCGAGTTTTCAAGAAACCACACGCGTTTTAGCAAAAGCAGCTCTCCGAGGTCGTATTGATTGGTTGAAAGGACTGAAGGAAAACGTTGTTCTGGGGGGGAGAATACCTGTTGGTACCGGATTCAAAGGATTAGTGCACTGTTCAAGGCAGCATAACACCATTCTTTTGGAAAGACAAAAACAAACAGGTAATTTATTCGAGGGGGAAATGAGAGATATTTTCTTACACCACAGACAATTATTTGACTCTTGCATTTCACATTTCAACGACTTTCCATGATACATCAGAGCAATTGCTTAGAGGATTTAATGAGTCCTAGGAGCATATTCTTTTAACTATTTGTGATCATTTTTTTTCTTAATGGTAAGAAAAAAAAATATAACAATGAATATAAAGTAATAAATGGCCTGGGTCGTGTATCAACGGCCAATCTCTGGTAGAAGAGAAGGTTCCCTCGGAACAATTATTTATTTCAGGGCGCCTCGTCTCTTAAAAAAAGAGGAAGTGGGGGAAAAATGGCAAGAAGATATTGGAACATCCATTTGGAAGAGATGATGGAAGCAGGAATTCATTTTGGTCATGGTACTCGTAAATGGAATCCTAGAATGGCACCTTATATATCTGCAAAACACAAAGGTATTCATATTACAAATCTTACTCGAACTGCTCGTTTTTTATCAGAAGCTTGTGATTTAGTTTTTGATGCAGCAAGTAGGGGAAAACTATTCTTAATTGTTGGTACTAAAAATAAAGCTGCTGATTCAGTCGCCCGAGCTGCACTAAAGGCTCGGTGTCATTATGTTAATAAAAAATGGCTCGGTGGTATGTTAACGAATTGGTCCACTACAGAAACGAGACTTCACAAGTTCAGGGATTTGAGAACGGAACAAAAAAGGGGGAGACTTGACAGTCTTCCCAAAAGGGATGCCGCTATTTTGAAAAGACAATTATCGCGTCTGCAAACGTATCTGGGCGGGATTAAATATATGACGAGGGTACCCGATATTGTAATCATCATTGATCAGCACGAAGAATATAGGGCTCTTCGAGAGTGTATCACTTTGGGAATTCCAACAATTTGTTTAATCGATACAAATTGTGACCCCGATCTCGCAGATATTTCCATTCCAGCAAATGATGACGCTATAGCTTCAATCCGATTAATTCTTAACAAATTAGTATTCGCTATTTGTGAGGGTCGCTCTAGCTATATACGAAATCGTTGATTAATAATAAGACAAATAAATGATTTTGGTAACTCCATGGATTTATGGCTTGGGTACTATTCCTGAATCGCACAAAAAAAAAAAATAAACAAAAACTGGTGGATATTATGTAATTAGCAGATATTCAAAATATACAATTCAAGTAGACAAGTCGAAAAGAAGATGGTTGAATCAAAATAATTCCTTTTTAATTTCTATTTCGATCAGAGGGCAATATGAATGTTCTATCATGTTCCATCAACACACTAAAGGGGTTATACGATATATCCGGTGTGGAAGTAGGCCAACATTTCTATTGGCAAATAGGTGGTTTCCAAGTTCATGCCCAAGTACTTATTACTTCTTGGGTTGTAATTGCTATCTTATTAGGTTCGGCCTTTATAGCCGTTCGGAATCCACAAACCGTTCCGACTGCCAGTCAAAATTTCTTCGAATATGTCCTTGAATTCATTCGAGACGTGAGCAAAACTCAGATTGGAGAAGAATATGGCCCATGGGTTCCCTTTATTGGAACTATGTTTCTTTTTATTTTTGTTTCGAATTGGTCAGGTGCTCTTTTACCTTGGAAAATCATAGAGCTACCCCATGGGGAGTTAGCCGCACCCACGAATGATATAAATACTACCGTTGCTTTAGCCTTGCTCACGTCAATAGCATACTTCTATGCAGGTCTTTCCAAAAAGGGATTAGGTTATTTCAGTAAATACATTCAACCGACCCCAATTCTTTTACCCATTAACATTTTAGAAGATTTCACAAAACCCTTATCGCTTAGTTTTCGACTTTTCGGGAATATATTAGCCGATGAATTAGTAGTTGTTGTTCTTGTTTCTTTAGTCCCTTTAGTGGTTCCTATACCTGTCATGTTCCTTGGATTATTTACAAGCGGTATTCAAGCTCTTATTTTTGCAACTTTAGCTGCGGCTTATATAGGCGAATCTATGGAGGGACATCATTGACTCGTTTTCGAAATTGTCTTTTTTTTTTTTTTCTAGCTTAGAACAAGGCAATCTATGCGTAACTCAAGATAATCGACTTAGGAAACATACATATACAAACATAAATCGATAAAAACAGAATATACGACCAAGAGTCGTATAAACTTACGATATTGAGGAATTTTAGGAAAGCGATCGAAAGGATCTTTTTCCTAAAATTCCTCTTTGGCTTTATTATATCATACCCCCCGCCAACTAATATTATCTTTATATTGTTCTGTTCATTCAATTCCAATAGCAACGAATAAAAATTCTTATAGTATAACAATAACAGGCAGGTGATTAAAAAAAAAGAAAATATAATAAATAAGAAATTGCATGGCCGTACCTCAATCAAATACTTATATTTAGTTCTATTCAATGATTCGCCCCGATGAATTCGTCTATTTCGATTGTAGCCATGTTGGATAATGATAAATAAAAGGAATAGAAAAAAATTCGAAAAAAAAAAAAAGAGAGTCATAAAAAACGGGGTGATTGGGCGAGGGGGACATATTTAGGTATACGGAATCAGATGCCAACTCTTGTGGATTTCTTGAAAAAGGGGTTCTAGAATACGAATTGACTTTAAGAGACGAATAATACTTTGAATCTAAGATATGATAGTTGGTTTACGTTATGGAATAAAGACATGTATATGGGATATTAGATATTGCTAGTTATATATGAACTAAAGATATATCTAATCCACCCTACTCTTGCGACTATTGTGAATTTCGATAAGGATTCCAATAGAAATTGTTCGATTTCGTCTTTGCTTTGACTGGGAATTGAATCAATAAAAATAAAGAGATAAAATAAAGAAAACGAACGAATAATTCAAAAAAGGGTCCCGAAAAAAGAAATGAAAGAATAAAAGTAAAAGTCGTATGGATTCACAAAAATCCTGTGTTGTGCCCGTGGATCGGACTAAAAAAGAGATATCGAAATAGTTTTGATGGTTCAATAATAATATTATTATTACTCCAATTCGGAGTTCTTAGTTACTTCGGCTGGGTGAATCTTAGTGACGGAATAATTGAGTCATAATTCATTGGACGATTGTATCATTAACGATTTCTTTAGTTTTTCTTTATTTTAGTGCGAGGAACTTATCATGAATCCACTGATTTCTGCCGCTTCCGTTATTGCCGCTGGGTTGGCTGTTGGGCTTGCTTCTATTGGACCTGGAGTTGGTCAAGGTACTGCTGCGGGCCAAGCAGTAGAGGGGATTGCGAGACAACCCGAGGCGGAGGGAAAAATACGAGGTACTTTATTGCTTAGTCTGGCTTTTATGGAAGCTTTAACAATTTATGGACTGGTTGTAGCATTAGCGCTTTTATTTGCGAATCCTTTTGTTTAATCCTATAAATAGGACAGGAAAAGGAAATTGACTTCTTTTTTTTTTTCTCTTATTTAGTATATCTGTGTTTCGGACTTTTTTGAATTCTATCAAGATTTAACTCCTACAATTGCAAGGAATGATTTGAGGATGAGGAATTCAAATATAAAATAAGCATACCAATTCGCTTTTTTCTTTCCCTTTCTTAGTCTAAAGGAAACCCTCTTTTTAAGGGATGTTGCAACAAACGAGGGGTTTTGCAATTGACAGAAGTCTCGGTCCCTAATACTAAAAAGCAGCCTTCTTGGCAGGAATCTCCAATTGCCAATTCAAAGAAAGGATTTCGGAATCTAATTTTTGACTCTGTGTCGAAATAGGCAAATTACTAAAAAAAGACAAATAAATTAAAAAAAAATATATATATATAAATATTATGTAATTACGTAGAAAAAAAAAAAAAAAAACGCAGTTCTTTTTTTTTTTTAGTCTATCTAAAAGAGGAGATCATATGAAAAATGGAACCGATTCTTTCGTTTCTTTGGTTCACTGGCCATTCGCCGGGAGCTTCGGGTTTAATACCGATATTTTAGCAACAAATCCAATAAATCTAAGTGTAGTGATTGGTGTATTGATCTTTTTTGGAAAGGGAGTGTGTGCGAGTTGTTTATTTCAAGAATAGGCTGGACCCAACCAGCTGCACTTTTTTTTTTTCGTTATAACTAAGGACCAAAGGGAAAAGGGTGCATGATTCCGCGAATTACTTCTGAATCAATTTCAAATCATATTTAAGAACCATAGCATTTCGTGATTTGTTGGTAAATCGATTTTGATTCTCTATGAAACAAACCAATAATGTGGGACCATTAACATGGTTAAAGCTAAAGTTTGAAGTCCAGACAAAGCACCGTACTCTTTCTACTACTATGTTTTACTATAGAATAGAAATATTTTCAAAATGAATAATTAATAATAAAAATTGGAATTTTTTTTTTTCGATATAAAACACTCATGTTGATAAAAAGATTTGAGACTTTTAGCAGTATTGGAAAATATTGGAAAAATTGGTATTTCAAACAACCCCTTTTTGTGCTGAATCGATGGCCTATGTATAAAGTAAGAAGAATTCTTTGGATTTGAAGAAAAAAAGAAACTACTTTGCTGACAATTATCTATTTTGATTTGGTCAG